CCATTAGACAATGGACGCCGTTCATTCCGATTTTTTCGTATTTTGATTTTTCTTGAATTGAAAACAAAAAAATAGGATTATATGTGAGATCGTTTTTGGAATTGTATATTCAATGATTCACTAATCGTAATTAAAATAGATTTTATCTATTCTAGAATAGAATTCGAATAGAATATTTAGAAAAAAGGAAATAAGCGGGTAGCGGGAATCGAACCCGCATCGTTAGCTTGGAAGGCTAGGGGTTATAGTCGACGTTCAATTCATTGCTTTGAACGTCTCTAATTCAAAACCGAACATGAAACTTTGGTTTCATTCGGCTCCTTTATGGAATATGAGTAAATTCATAGATCTAAGATGTGAACAAAATGCTACCCATAACACCTACGTCAGCTTTTTGTTTGAATACAAACAAAATGAATCGCTTTCTAGATGATCCTTCTAGAAGAAGGTTATTCTAACAATCTTTCTAGTTACTTCGTTCTCTATTTCTATTTGAGAGGATCCTAAGGAAAAGGATTTTGTTTCCACCGAGCTAAAACAATATGTCGATGTCTATAGTAAACCAAAGTCGTCGTTGAATAGCTATTTTGCTCCAATTTATTTCTTTAGAAATAAAAATGGAAGATTTAGTTACGATTCGAAATGGACTTTCTATCTTCTGCCATGGATCCTTTACTCATACTTATTCAATTGGAATTTTTGGTCCAATTCAAAAATTATGTTTCGCAATTTCATAATCCAACTTTTCAATTTATAAGTGACGCATGGATACAAATCACGAGAATTCGTATTTTTTTTCTCGAATTTATCATTGAGAGGTAAAGGATTAAATCTTTTTAAGAAATAAAGTTTTTGGTCGGAATATGAATAAAACCGAAAGACCCTTTAACTATTAACGGTTAATAGAACGAATCACACTTTTACCACTAAACTATACCCGCTACAATATGATTATTGTATACAAATGGATCTTTTGTCGAACAAGATCGTTGAGCATGATCAAGATAGGATCATCAAAGAATCATCAAAATGAGAACGTTGCACTTTTTTGCGGGGAGATCCAAATGAAAATTGTGGAAGAATCGATCGTTTCTTTTTGAGTTTGGTAAAATATAACAAGAAAAAGAATGTAAATAGTCTTTGTTCTTTTTTTTTTGTTGCTTGAATATAAAATATTCAATTGCATATAATAATAACAAAAGTCTTTTTGTTTTCAAATGAGATATCAGATAAATCATTAGAATTCGTTGGAACAAAAAAAAGAGCCCGGCTAGGTACTGACCGGGCCGGGCCATGAGAATAAGAAGGGCCTTTCGAACAAAATCAACACAAATGGGTCTTGCTGATTTTTTTTGAGTTCGATTGTTCGGGCGGTCGAGCCCATCTTTTAGATAAAGGAAATTCCCGATTTATGGATCTCTATATATAATAGAATAGAGAAAGAAGAAAGATTCTTTACATTATGTGTAATGTAGTAATTATCTTTTTCAATTGGGAGAGATGGCTGAGTGGACTAAAGCGTCGGATTGCTAATCCGTTGTACGAGTTATTCGTACCGAGGGTTCGAATCCCTCTCTTTCCGTTGATGAATTTATTTGGTTTTTTCAAATTTTGAAAATCTTAGTGAAACGTGTAGAATAGATAAAATCCTAAGAAAATTTGCAAATTAACTAAAACCAAGGAAAACCCCTGTATTTTATTCTTCACGTCCAGGATTTCGCCCTGGATCATTAGATAGGAATCCAAAGATAAAGAGAGACACAAAAAATATCACTACGGTATAAACGAAGAGTTTCAGAGTAAGCATTACACAATCTCCAAGATGGTTTTTTTGAAAAAAAAAGAGAATAGATCTTCTATTTTTCTACCACATATCCTAAAGAAATGGGGTTTTTCTAGAAATGCATTGTCACAAATTCATTTGTTTTTCATTAACCCAAATTTCGGTTTATATCCAAATTAGATATTAGATTGTGGGAGACCCTAATAGGGTTAGGGTCTTTCACTGGAAAGGGGTCAAAAATGAGGAAATGAGGGTAAGCTTGGGTTTTGTCGACTATACACGAATTTCAGCGTGTGAATCGAGGGTTCCTACTCTAAAACTTATCTTATTTTTTCAACTGTTAGAATTTTTTTATCGAGGAAATCATACATTTTCTAGGATATTATTATTCAGGATCTCATCGAAAACTTACAGCAGCTTGCCAAACAAAAGCTAAGAGAAAAAAAAACAAAGGTATGATTGGCATAACATCCACGATTGGATTCAAAAAAGCATAGGCTTCGGGCAATTTGCCGAAGAAAAAACTACTCGAATAAAAGGGAGAATTAATACAAATACAGATCAAACTAACGATATTAAGCATAACAGACATTTTGTTATTGGAGATAATTGCATTTTGATTGCGTTTTTGCTATAAGGAAAAAGAAAGTAAGTAAGGTAGGCAAAAACCCTTCTTTTTCTTTGAATCCACCCAACCAAAAATCCTCCAATTCTCAAAGGAGGATAGAAGAAATCATACTTTCATACAATATCTTAATTGAATTCTATGTAATGATCAATAAATTAAGTTGAATTCTATATCTATATGTATCAAAATCCTAGTACCAATCGATTCTATAGATCTATAGATATTTGGACTCGAGTTGACAAACAAGCAATACCAATATTATTGTTTCTTAGTGTCGATTAGAAATTGAAATGGGGCGTGGCCAAGTGGTAAGGCAACGGGTTTTGGTCCCGCTATTCGGAGGTTCGAATCCTTCCGTCCCAGCGCAGTCCATTTTTTATGCTCCATTATTACTATAGAAAGAAATAGGGGAGTGGGTAGGAGTTAATCCATATTCATTTTTATATCTGTGTCTGTTCGAATTTCATTAATAAATGATAAAGTTCCATATTATATAGAAATGTGTTATGGAGCTGATGTTTTTTCTTTGAATCTAATTTGATTTAGGTATTTCGTGTTTGACTCGAATGAAAAATGGGAAATCTATTATCTATTTAAGGCTTGAGGCAGGGGTGATTTATCCTATCCCTTTAGTATTCACTTTTTCACAAGAGTCAATATTCCTCAACCCCATTTAAACCAAATACATATCAATCGTATAATATAATTATATAAATGTTACGTATCATTCTATTTCAATGACAAGAAAATTTTGGGTTCTTTGTGAAAAAGATTTGTAATCCTTAAATTATTTAAACTAAAATTATAGATATTCGATAATCTAGAATATCTATAACAGTGACAATTGTTCAGTCTATCTGATAGATACGAAGAACCTCCCCTTTCAAATTTATATTTGAAATTCAATCAGTGATGAGTCAATTCAAAAAGAACGACCGATCCTCCTATGAAGATAAAAGGTGATGCTTATTGTCCAATTTTCTTCAAATTCCATTTAATAATAATAATGATGTAGAAATAGGAAACCTTTTCAATTCGAAAGATTCCTTGTACGTGGAAGCTTTGAAAAAGTAAGAAATCATTTAATCTATCCTATTGAGTCACTTGAAGATGCAGATTCAAAAAGTTATTCGTTTATCTATTTCTATTTTTTTCTCGGATCTATATATTATTTATGTATGTTAAAAATGCCGTCTTGCTAAGACTTTTTCAGAAAAATAGTTCCACATATCATATATTCATATATAGAAGAAAAGTCTAGATTACGATGTCTATGGACAGCTGAACCAGTGACTATTCATGATTCCATAATTGAATCAATTTCATACCGGTTCAAAATTAGAGGAATGTTATGGTAAAACTTCGTTTGAAACGATGTGGTAGAAAGCAACGTGCGACTTGAAGGACACGATCCGTTGTGGATTTTTACATCCACCATTTTTGATTTGTCTAGGAATAAGGGTGCTCTTGGCTCGACATTGTTTGTTCTGTTACACCCGAACCCTTCGTTTTTTGTTGGGTTGTAAATAGTGCACGCTGGAGCTCGAATAGAAAGTATTAATTCATTTCTCGGGGGCAAGGATCTAGGGTTAATGCCAATCAATTGGAGGAACAACTTCGTAAATATATCGAACATATAGGAATCGAAAGGATCCAATTCGAGCAAGTTTCCAATTCAAAAGCAAAACTTGTTGAAATTGATTCCAATTTTTCGATTCAAAGTGTATCACGCGGGAATCGACTGTCCATAGGATTTTTTGATCGAAAGAAATCAAAAGGGGGTATGTTGCTGCCATTTTATTTTGAAAGAATTAAGAAACACCGAAGTAATGTCTAAACCCAATGATTAAAAATAAGGAAAGGATCTAAGAACAAGGAAACACCCTTTTAATTGTCTCAATCGTCTCAATAACTGGATCGGACTAAAGAATCCAAATAGAATTTGAAATGGTTTAAACGAGACAAACAAAAGGGAGTAAAGACGACTCAATAAATGAAATTGACTAAAGATTTTTCCTTTGAACTATTTGAGAGTTATCCAACTTGAGTTATGAGTACGAATGGTTTATTTTTCATTTTCAGGAAGAAAAAAGACTGAAATCATAGTCTAATTTATTTTATGGGCGCATTTGTCATTTAATTTATTAGAATTGCATATATAGACAAAACTTCGAATCAAATCATTTTTTCGCGAGCTGTACGAGGAGAAAACTTCCTATACGGTTCTAGGGGGGGTATTGTTCATCTACATCTATCCCAATGAGCCATCTATCGAATCGTTGCAATTGATGTTCGATCCCGAAGAGAAGGAAAAGATCTTAGAAGGGTGGGCTTTTATGATCCAATGAAGAATCAAACTTTTTTAAATGTTCCTCTTATTCTATATTTCCTTGAAAGGGGTGCTCAACCCACGGGAACTGTTCAGAATCTTTTACAGAAAGCCGAAGTTTTTAAGGAACTTCCGCCTAATCAAATGAAATTCAATTAAAGAAATACCAGGGGGGTAGCGACTTGTATATAACTTTGTCTAACTTTTTTCTACTTGCCCCCCTTTTTCTTTTTTTCTTCCGTATTCATATTTATTTATCATAGATTCTGTCGAATCTTATGGTCTGGTCTAGATGGTCTAGAATGACCAAATTGATTGATCTTATAAATATCAAATTTCCGCATTTCCTTTATTTAATTGTGTGGTTTTCATTGGAACTCGACTAAGCAAGAACAAGGAATCTACTTTGCTTAGTCCACTTAGATTGATGAAATACATTAGCATTAGGGACTAAAAAATCCGATATTTTTTTTTGAATTCTTCCTTTTTTATTCTTCGATTTATACTTTTTCTATCTATGTAGATTAGATATGTAGTGTCAATCCAAGACAATTTTGAATATTATTGTATTTCATTGTTAAATTGAAATTCAAAGGATTTAAAAAAGGATTTTATTTCATGTAATTTCTCTTTTCCAATGTATTATTTTCTCAACATTTATATTGACAACAGTGTATTGAACAAATATAATTCATCGTGATAAGCGATCCGGGTCTATTTCTTTTTGTCCCATAGTTTTGTTACTTTATCTTATTCAAATGATGTTTTCTTTGATACAAGAGGTTTTTTTGATTGAAAGAAAGCTAGATAACATAAGAGATGCTCTATCCATTTTCATAATGCTGTATCTTTTTTTTCTTTTATTTTATCTGATAATTTCTTGTATTTTCATCGAATCACTTCATTTTTATGTTTTGAATCCATTATCAAATCTGTTTTTTTGTTAGATTTGTTAACTCATGGGTTTGATTAGTTTGTATAATATCTTTTTTTCTCTTTGTTGAAAATCAATTTAATTGAATTTGATTGTATCTATACACCCTTTGTTGAGGTTTAATCTATGTTTGTTTTTTTCGGGTTGCTAACTCAACGGTAGAGTACTCGGCTTTTAAGTGCGGCTAGAATCTTTTACACATTTGGATGAAGTGACGAATTCGTCCGTAACCTTGGTAAACTTTGGAAGACCGCGACTGATCCTGAAAGGGAATAAATGGAAAAAATAGCATGTCGTATCAATGGAGAGTTCTGAGGATATTTCATTCTTATCGGATTGGTATAAAACCTTTTTCGAATTCTTGGAACGGAACAAAAGAAAGTTGGGTCGAATGAATAAATGGATAGGAGCCCTGTGGCTTCAATTAATTATCAGAAAGAAAAAGCAACCGGCTTCTGTTCTTAATTTGAATAATTTCCCGATCTAACTAGACGTTAAAAAGAAATTGGTGCCTGATACGGGAAGCACTTATCACTCCACGAGTGGATTCTATTTTTTTTAATGAATCCTAACTATTGACATTCTCCATTATGGACTGAAGATGCGTGTGTAAAAGAAGCAGTATATTGATAAAGAAAGTTTTTTCCGAAATCAAAAGAGCGATTCGGTTTAAAAAATAAAAGATTTCTAACCATCTTGTTATTCTATAACATAAACATAGACGAATTAAATGAAATGGATGGAAAAAGGAGAGGGTAGAGAATCTGTTGATAAGTTTATCTGTCCCCGAGGTATCGATTTTTACAGAATACCTTGTTTTGACTGTATCGCACTATGTATCATTTGATAACCCCCCCAATCTTCTACCTTTAATTCAAATAGAATTTCAAATGGAGGAAATCCAAAGATATTTACAGCTGGAGAGATCTGAACAACATGACTTCCTATATCCACTTATCTTTCAGGAGTATATTTATGCATTTGCTCATAATCGTGCTTTGAGTAAATGGATTTTGTCGGAAAATCTGGGTTATGACAATAAATCCAGTTTACTGATTGTGAAACGGTTAATTACTCGACTGTATCAACAGAATCATTTTCTGATTTCTCCTAATGATTCTAACCAAAATCCATTTTTGGGGCGCAACAAGAATTTGTATTCTCAAATCATATCAGAGGGGTTTGCTTTTATTGTCGAAATTCCATTTTCTTTACAATTCCTATCCTGTCTAGAAGGGGAAACGAACAAGATAGGAAAATCTCAGAATTTAAGATCAATTCATTCAATATTTCCCTTTTTCGAGGACACTTTTTCACATTTTAATTTTGTGTTAGATATGGTAATACCTCGCCCTGTTCATGTGGAAATCTTGGTTCAAATCCTTCGCTATTGCGTAAAAGATGCTTCCTCCTTGCATTTATTACGAGTCTTTCTCAATGAATATTGTAATTGGAATAGTCTTCTTATTCCAAAGAAAGCCAGTTCCCCTTCTTCAAAAAAAAATAAAAGATTATTCTTATTCTTATATAATTCTCACGTATGTGAATATGAATCCATATTCGTCTTTCTACGTAACCAATCTTTTCATTTACGATCAATATCTTCTGGAGTTTTTCTTGAACGAATCTATTTCTATATAAAAATAGAACGTCTTGTGAACGTCTTTGTTAAGATTAAGGATTTGGGGGCAAACCCGCGGTTGGTCAAGGAACCTTTCATGCATTATATTAGGTATCAAAAAAGATCCATTCTGGCTTCAAAAGGGACATTCATTTTCATGAAGAAATGGAAATTTTACCTTGTCACTTTTTGGCAATGGCATTTT